AAATAAAATAGGGGATAAGATCTAATCCCCAATAAAGAGATCCCTTTTTCCTTTGTTTTTTTTTATCAATGAAATAAAGTGCCCGTATTTTTACCAGGGGTAGATACAAAAATAGATTCCTTTGTTGTACGGTACACAATTAACTTAACAAAATGACCTCGACGGAGCGGAGTACTTTTTCTTTTTAGGTTAAACTTTACTTTTTCTAGCTCCAATTTGTGTATTCTCAATTACTAATTGAAAATCTATCTCATTCTTATTCAAATTACCTGCCGAATTCTTGATGTATGCGCTCCTATCTAAACCCGAGAAGGAGGATACTAATAAAAGACCAAGCAACGGCCCCTTTTTTGTAAATTTATTGGAATATTAGATATTTTAATTATCCTTATTTGTATCTAATTTCTACTGTTTGGGTCTACGTATGACTTATAGAATATCGGTCATATGATATTACATTAGATAATTCTATGTATCAGTAGTATAAGGAAGGATAATTGTATAAAGAAATAAGGAAGAACATAGGTTATAGAAAAGAAAGAGTAGAAAAGTATGAAAGGTTTCATAGGATTTAGGATTCTTGATGAACCCAGAAATCCCCCCCTTTTTTTTATAGATAAAGAATCTCCTTATGTTATACTATTCCATTTTAGACGATTAATCGATTTGATGGATCATATATATTGTTATTCATAATATTGATCCGATTCAGTATTATCAGGATACAATTTCTCCTATTTATTGAATTTACATAGAGTCAAATTTATCATCTCTATGGGATTAGATCCCGAGTTATTGCGAAGCAAAAAAAAAAAAGAATAATGAGATTATGGAAGTCAATATCCTCGCATTTATTGCTACTGCACTGTTCATTCTAGTTCCTACTGCCTTTTTACTTATCATCTATGTAAAAACAGTTAGTCAAAATGATTAATTTGAATGAGCCCTGAATTTTGAGTTCTTAATCAATGATTGAAAAAATGAACGAAAGGGATTTAAAAAAGTATTAAATTAAATGAAGTGATCGGTTTGGAACCAGAAGTGCCTGAGATAGTGTGTAGATAATTCTTTCTACACACTATCTACTTAAATATATATGAGATATATTGAGTATTATATATGGTTAGTCTAGAAATTAGAATAGTAGAAAGTTCAAGTTGTATTGTATATGGCGGATATATTCTTTATTTACATGGATAAATATGTTAATATATGTACATATAAATACTACTTAAGTTTAAGTTAAGGCTTTACAAAACGGTCACAATTGACACAATTCGATTACTCAATTAGTAGTACCCCTAGAGTCCACTCCTCCCCCATACTACGAGTGAAAGGGAAAATGTAAAGACTACCATTAAAACAGCCCAAGCAAGACTTACTATATCCATGTAAATTATGTCCCCTATCTCTTTCTATCTCTATTAAAGAATAATTCCATTATTGATCAATAATCATAGTGGAATCAACGGCACAGTGTCAAAATTGGATTTTGACTTAAGACGGCTGCTGAACCAATCCAATGAATCTAATCGTAACAAACCCTATACTTATAGTGTATAAGTCGTATACACGAGTATACTATAAGTATTATTAAGTATTAGTATACTTAATTAGTATACTTAAGTATTATATTATTGGATTTTTATGGTCTAGTACAGTCTGGAAGTATTAAGAACAAATACGATACACACCCTCTCTTTGGAAATATAAAAAGGAATGCTTCTCTCTTTTCTAATGGAAAATGTAGGACATAGTAAGACTATTATTTGTTTTGGCTTTGTTACCCTTCTTTCATAAAGAAAAGATATAAAAATACACCGTCAAGATAGGTAAATATTTATGAGATACTTATATTCTTAATTTGTCTTACTTTCTTTCTGTTAAAAAATGGGGAAAGACCACTACAGCTATTACATATACATACATTATTTTCCCCCTATTTCTACGATGACAAAAGAATTTTTTTTTACTTTTATTTACTCTATAAATATAAAATAAATATAAAAGCCGACCGATCTATCCTGATTGAATGTCTGAGCACTCAGAGTCTCTGGGGAGTCTGGACAAAACAAAATATCTTCAGTCCTCTTCGCAACTCCTATATAAATAGATTTCCAACCAACCGGTCTGCCCAATCTAATTCCGAACAGTTTCAGTAGACACTAACTGAGTCCGAGTTAGTATAAAATAATTAAGACGTCTTGATTGTCTTTTGTTTTGTATAATACTTGTTTTCTTCAATCCTAGAAACCAAAATTTCGTGTTCTTTAAGAATCCCTTGGGTACAGGAATTTCCAGCCTATTACTTTCTTTCCTAATTCTGAATCCCAGAATTGACTCTTACTATCATTAAATTCACTTACTTACTATAATTTCAAAATTAAAATGAAATTAACTAGGATTTAAGTAAAACTAAGTAAAGATTGCCTCGTCTCGATTAGTATCGGGTTTGGCCACACCCCAAACCCATATTTTGAGAAAATAATTTACAATCTTT